TTTTTTTTCACAAAAAAAACTACTGTCACTGAAATAGAGCGATAACAATATATACATATAGACTATGCCCTTCCTCATTTTATATACGTATTTTGTTTGACTTAAAATTCAGTAATCTTTCTATTATCTTGTCATAAAGTAAAAAGTAAAGTGAATAAAATGTATGAAGTACCCCTGTCTCAATCTTTACATAAATTTACAATTATTCATTAGAGCCGAACATGAAATACCCAAAAATGAAATTAAAATACATCGATTACATATGCAACTTGATTGTTGATTAATAAGATTTGGACAGACGCAGATATTGAACTAAATACCTTCCGTTGCTGATTAACTTCTATCTACTCCCCAAATTCTATGGTAATGATAAATCATAAATCAAAAAGAGTCCTTTTTTTTTTCGGGATGCTAACTATCTTGTCTAAGTACAAAGCCAAACAAGTATAGATTAAGTCCTTGCTCCTTTTTTATTTTACCCTAACCCAGTCTTAAGAAAAGACTTAATCCCCTTAATTGAATTCAATTTCAATTCAATTATAGTACCAAGAACTCCCTCTTGTTTATAAATTCAGAGATCCACAGAAAATTAATAATTGGACTACTTCATTTAAAGAATAGGGAATAAGAGATAGGAAATATAGGTTCTTTCACATTTCAATTCAAAGTGCATCTCAATAAGGGACGTAAGGTTTTTCTAAATAACTAACTTCCATTAATATGAATAAAATAAACAAAACATATGATGAAAAGCCCGTCCGATTTTTGTGACTTCAAATCCTTGTCTTGTATTGTAATCTAAGTCCCTATCTTACCTGGATTATAAATAGATTCAGTTACATCTGCGTATGATTTGAATTCGATTCAGTTCAAGTTTGTGAAAAAAAAAAAAAAAAAAAAAAGATATGATTCCGAGAAGAATCATTAAAAAGCAGAAAAAAGAATAACATTCTATTCAATATTAGACCTTTAAAGTTGTTCAAAAAACAATATTTTTTCTAATAGAATTAAATAGGCTCTGGGACGGAAGGATTCGAACCTCCGAATAACGGGACCAAAACCCGTTGCCTTACCACTTGGCCACGCCCCATTTAAATTTAAATTTCTATTCGACACTAATAAAGAATAATGTTGGTATTGGTTGGTCGTCAATTCCCGTCCAAATATCTAATTTATAGAATAGATTAGATTGTTACTAGGATTTTGACACGTATAGATATAAAATGAAATTGAATTTATTGATCATTACATATAATTCAATTAAGATATTGTATGAAAGTATAGTTTCTTCTATTTTCCTTTGAGAATGGGAGGATTTTTGATTGGGTGAATTCAAAGAAAAAGAGAAAAAGAAGGATTTTTTGTCTACCTTACTTTCTTCATTTTTACTTATATCAATAACTCAATCAAAATACAATTATCTCCAAGAACAAAAAAAAATGTCTGTTATGCTTAATATCTTTAGTATGATCTGTATCTGTATGAATTCTGCCCTTTATTCGAGTAGTTTTTTCTTCGCCAAATTGCCCGAGGCCTATGCTTTTTTGAATCCAATTGTAGATGTTATGCCAGTCATACCTGTGCTTTTTTTTCTCTTAGCCTTTGTTTGGCAAGCTGCCGTAAGTTTTCGATGAGATCTTTAATACTATCCTAGAACCTAGAAAATTCATGATTTATTCCAAAAATTCTAACAATTGATAAGATCAGATAAGTCTTACAACATGAACCCTCAATTCAAACATTGAAACTCTTGGATAGACGTGATAAATCTGAATCACCTCATTTCCCCACTTTTTTTCTTTTCCAATGAAAGACACTAACCCTATTAGGGTCCTCCAGAATATCTAATTCTGGATATGAAAGAAAATTTTAGTAATGAAAGACTCTTATGACAAATGAATTTGAATTTCTGAAAATTTTTTATTTCTGAAAATTATTTTCTAGTTCTAGAAAGCACTTCATTTCTTGGTGTCAAAATAGGATATGTGGTATAAAAATAGACGATCTATTCTCTTTTTTTTTTTTTTTTCAAAAAAATGATCTTGGAGATTGTGTAATGCTTACTCTTAAACTTTTCGTTTACACAGTAGTGATATTCTTTGTTTCTCTCTTCATCTTCGGATTCCTATCTAATGATCCAGGACGTAATCCTGGACGTGAAGAATAAAAAAAGGGTTTTCGTTTTCTTTGCTTGATTTTTATTAAAGTTTCTTAGGTTTTTTTATCTATTTCACGCGTTTAACTACGAAAAAGAAAAGGGATTTTCAAAATTTGAAAGATAAATCAAATATCAAGTCATTAAGGGAAATGGAAAGAGAGGGATTCGAACCCTCGGTACAAATAAATCGTACAACGGATTAGCAATCCGCCGCTTTAGTCCACTCAGCCATCTCTCCCAATTGAAAAAAAAAAAAAATTACTATGTTACATTACATGTAAAGTAAGGATTAAAAAGTCTTTCTTTCTCTCTTTATCTTTATTATATAGATTATAGATATGT